TTTTGGTTTTCTCTAATTTTTCTAATCAGATTAAAAGTTCTTATAAATATCTGATGTATTTATTTGAGTTGGGTGTACATAGGTCAAATAATTTTTTGTGTGGGTAAAAGTAGGGAGGGGGGGGGCAAATAAATTAAAAAAAATGCTATTTTTTAAAAAAAAATAGTATAATACAATAAATGTCTATATATATATACATGTATTATATATAAATTTTTAATGTTATAACTATACATATAAGAAGTGATTCAAAATTTAATTTTAAATGTACAAATAGTTTATGTACTGAAAAAAAAAAAAAACTTATCTAATAATATACATTTATTTAAATTTAAGGCTTATTGATATACAATTAAAAATTATCACAAAATAACATCTAATGAATCTATAAAGTGCTAATTGAATATCGGAATTTATTTAAGTTACTATAGTAAAAAAATATATTTTTTATAAAAAAATAAATATATATATAATAACATGTATATATATATATAATATAATAATAAATTTATTATATATATATAGATATATATATATATAAATAAAATTTATATATAATATATATATAACTATAAATCTAAAAAATAGTTATAAAAATATAAAAGAACTTTTAGGTAGATTAGAAAAGTTTGATTCTGACTTAGTCATTTATTTTATTTATTTTGTACATGTAATTTGGCAGTATTTTATATTATACAATAATTTTGATATAAAAATTTATTATTTAGTGGTCTACATTGTGCCAGCATCCGCGGTTATACATAGATTAGAAATAAATTTTATTGGTTTAAATTAGTAATAAGTTTAAAAATTAGATTTTATTAGGTGAAATTAATTAATTTATTTGTTTATTATTATGTTATACTAAATTAAATTCATTTAAGACCTGGATTAGATACCCAGTTATAGATTTGTTTTATTCCTGAGTATTAAATAAATTGAAACTTAAAGAATTTGGCGGTAGTTTATTCTTTTTAGAGGAACCTGTTATTTAAAAGATACTACACTATTAAAATCTTTTATTTTTCTTATATATCGTTGTCTAAAGAATTAATTAAAACTAATTTTTTCTCCAAATTTAATTGTTTAAAAGTCAAATCAATGTGTAGATTATAAAAGAGTCTAATGGGTTACCGTAATTTAAGTTGTGGATTTTTTTATTGGGTAAAGTTGAAATTGGATTTAAAATTAAATTTTTAATACGATTTTTGAATCAAGTTCTAAACTATGTACATATCGCCCGTCGCTCTAATTTTAAAATTAGATAAGTCGTAACAAAGTAGTTTTTCCGGAAGGAGAAACTTGTTTGTGGTAGAGCTTGTTTAAGCGAATCATTTACATTGATTAGAACTTTAATTTGTGCCGTAAAATAATTTATACACGATTTTTAATGCTTTTATTAATTTAGTATTATACTGAACATTTATTTTTTTTTACTGTGAAGGGGTTTATAAATAATTAAATTAGTGAATTGAAGTTAGTCATTTAAAGTACCTTTTGTATTAGTGAAAATTTATTTTTAAATTTATTTTGATTTCCCGAAAATATGAGATCTATTACTATTAAATAAAATTTGTTGAAATAAATTTTAAAATTAGTAATTGAATCGAGAAGAAATTCGTTCATTTATATATCTGGTTTTTTAGTTAAGGTTCACCCTTTTTTACGTTCAGCTTTAAAATTTTAAAATTTGTTTAGTGGACGTAAATTAAAATTAAGGGGGTTAGCTCTTATTTTTATTTTATTTAAAATTAAAAATTTTATTTTTTTACTTATAGGCTTTAAATCAGCCTTTTTTATAAAGTTATATTTAATAAATTTAATTTGTAATTTATTTTTTGTTTAATTTAAATTCTAAAGTTTTTTACCAACAAAAAAATTTTTTTAATAATTTTATTAGTAGTTTAATTTTTTTTATCTTTTGTATTAAAAATTTTAATTTTAAAAATTCGACAATACAAATTTCGTCTGTTTAACAAAAACATTTCTTTAAGGATTCATTTAAAGTAAGGCCTGCCCACTGTGTATATAAAGGGCCGCGGTATTATGACCGTGCAAAGGTAGCATAATCATTAGTCTCTTAATTAGGGAATTGTATGAATGGTTTTACGTAGTTTAGTTTTTTTAAATTTAATTAATGAATTTGAATTTAGAGTGAAAATGCTCTATTTACTTTAAAGACGATAAGACCCTATAGAGTTTTATTTATTTTATATAATTATAATTTGTTATAGAATTAATTGTTAAATTTAAATTTTGTTGGGGCAACGAAAGAATATAAAAAACTTCTGTTTATTTTTTTTAATATTATTAATTAACTTTAATTTGAAATTTTATAAAAAACTACCTTAGGGATAACAGCGTTATTAAAATTAAGAGTTCTTATCGACATTTTAGTTTGCGACCTCGATGTTGAATTAAAAATTCTTTAGGGGGTAGATTTTCTATTAGATAGTCTGTTCGACTATAAAATTTTTACATGATTTGAGTTCAAATCGGCGTGAGCCAGGTTGGTTTCTATCTTAAAGATTTGGGTTATAATTTAGTACGAAAGGACCAATTAAATTTTAAAATTTTTATCTGTTAAATTGGCAGATTAGTGCAATTGATTTAGAATCTTTATATGAAATTTCTTTCATTTAACAGTGTTAAAAGAAATTATTAGCTTATTTTTATCTTACTTAATTTTAGTGGTGGGGGTTCTAATTAGAGTGGCTTTTATAGTTTTATTTGAGCGTAAAATTCTTGGTTATATCCAAATTCGTAAGGGTCCTAATAAGGTGGGATTAGTGGGGGTAGTTCAGTCTTTCGGGGATGCAATTAAATTATTTATCAAGGAGCAGACTATCCCCCTTTTTTCTAATATCGTCCCTTATTATTTTTCTCCTGTAATTTCTCTTTTTATAGTTATTCTTCTTTGATCTGTTTTTCCTTTAAGAAGAAATTTAGTTAACATATATTTTTGGGGGCCTATTTTTTTTTGTTGCACAAGATTCGGGGTTTATACATTAATAGCGAGAGGTTGGTCCTCTAATAGAAATTATGCCCTACTGGGGGCAACCCGGGGGGGTTGCTCAGCTATTTCTTATGAGGTAAGAATGGCATTAATTTTTTTATCGGTTATTTTTTTGGTAGGGGGCTACAAAATCATATTAATGGGATTGGGGCAAACTTATATTTGGTTTTTTTTAATTTTGTTTCCTATTTTTTTATGCTGAGTTAGCTCTATTTTAGCAGAGACTAACCGGACGCCATTTGATTTTTCTGAGGGTGAGTCGGAGTTAGTTTCTGGGTTTAATATCGAGTACGGGAGAGGTGGGTTTGCTTTTTTATTTTTAGCTGAGTACGGCAGAATTATTTTTATGAGATATTTGGTTTCTGTTATATTTATGAGGGGTTCTTTTAATTTAGTATTAATTAATTTAATGGGTTCTTTTTTTTGCTACTGGTTTATTTGGGTCCGGGGTACGCTACCTCGGTTTCGCTATGATAAATTAATATATTTAGCATGAAAAAGTTTTTTACCAGTCTCTTTAAATTTTATTATATTTTATTTTTTGGTTTCTGTTTTTACTTAGTTTACTACTAAAATTGTCAGGTTTAATTTAGGAATAAAACTGTTGCTTGCGCAGGTAACACTGCATAATTATACACTATATGGGAGGGAAGTACCCTGAAAATCACAACTTTTGGGAGATAAATTAATAAGAGAATTAAACTCTTGTAGCTTGCTTTCAAGGTAAGTGCTTAATCACTAAGCTAATTAATTAGCGGTTAATTTTGTCCCACATATTTATTATAAGTAGGTTTAATGCAAAATATAGAAAATACACAATTGTTAAAATTTGTCCCACTAAAATATATGGGTCTTCGGCCGGTCGTGCCCCGATTCATGTAAGAAGAATTACAATATTAATTAAAGCTCAAAAAATAAATTGTCTTATGGGGTAAAATTGTGTCCCTTGGAGATTGCATTTAGTCGAAAACGGTAAAATAAATAAAATAGCGATCGACACTACAAGAGCAGCAGCCCCCCCTAGCTTATTAGGGATTGAGCGTAAAATAGCATACGCGAATAAGAAGTATCATTCTGGTTGAATGTGTACTGGTGTGACTAGGGGGTTGGCGGGGATGAAATTTTCTGTATCTCCTAATAAATACGGTCTAATTAAAGCTAATGATATTAAAGATCATATAATTAAAGTAAATCCAAAAAGATCCTTAAATGAAAAATACGGATGAAATGGGATTTTGTCTACATTAGATTTAATTCCCAAGGGGTTATTAGACCCTGTTTGGTGTAGGAATAGTAAGTGTACTATAACCATACCCGCAATAATAAAAGGTAGTACGAAATGGAAAGTAAAAAACCGGGTTAGTGTGGCGTTATCTACCGCAAATCCCCCTCAAATTCATTGTACTAACATATTACCTAAATAAGGAATAGCCGACAAAAGATTAGTAATAACAGTAGCCGCTCAAAATGATATTTGTCCTCAAATAAGTACGTATCCTATAAACGCAGTTGCTATAACTAAAAATAAAATTAATACACCTACTATTCAAGTATTGACGTATACATATGAGGCATAATATATCCCCCGCCCGACATGTAAGTATAGGGCAACAAAAAAAAAAGAAGCTCCGTTAGCATGAATTACTCGTAGTAGTCACCCGTAATTTACATCACGGGTGATATGGGCTACTCTGTTGAAGGCTAGTCTTACATCAGCGGTGTAATGCATAGCTAAAAATAAACCAGTTAGGATTTGTGTTATTAAGCACAAACCTAAAATTGACCCGAAATTTCATCACGCTGAGATATTAATAGGGGCGGGCAGGTCTACCAAAGCATTATTAGCAATTTTAATCAGGGGGTGTGTTTTTCGTATTCTTATCATTATAATTATTATATTTTATATTGAGGGGGGTTGTATATTTATTAGTTGTTTTACGACTTGTTTTTACTCAAAAATTAAATTTTTAATAGGGGCATTAAACTTATTAGAAATTTTTACTACTACGATTAATGTTAAAAGAAGATAAATTATAGCTAGCCCGGTTATAGTTAAAGATTCAAAAGAATATATATTAAAAAATGTTTTAGTTTGGTTTAGTAAATCTATTTTTAGTTCTATTTGGTGGTTTAAGTATCTTATTATAATTATTACTACCCCCACTGTAGTAAAAAGGGTTAAAAGCATATTATTTAAGTTTAATTTAATTATTTCATTAGATGCTAATCTAGTAATATAAATAAATAGGACTATAAGCCCCCCTAAAAATACTAAAAATAAAATAAATGAAAATCAACTTGTTTTTAAAAATATCCAAGCTATTAAACATACAATAATTGTTTGTATGAGAATGTATGCTATGATAGCTACCGGATGTGAGCTTGATATAATTATTATACTACTAAAAACTGAGGAGATAAATATTAATTTAATATCAAGAATTAGTTTAAGTTAAAAATTTGGGCTTTGGAAGTTTAAGATAAATTTGTTTATTCTTGAAGTTTTTATGGCTTACCAAATTTTAGTTTACAAAACTAATGTTTTTTTTAAACTATAGAAACTTATTTTTTCTTTGTCTATAATAACAAGATTTTTTATTTTTTCTTCGGGCCTATGAATTTTTTGTTCCAAGCGTGAACATCTTCTTTCTGTTTTATTGAGTCTAGAATTTATTAGTTTAGGTGTGTATCTTTTACTTTTACTTTTATTAACCAATTTAGATATATTTTTTTCTTTAATTTATATTACATTTACTGCTTGCGAGGGAGCTTTAGGGTTGTCAATTTTAGTTATAATAAGACGTACCCACGGAGGTGATTATTTTAAAAGATTTAGTTTGTTTTAATTATTAATGATATTTATTTTTATTTTTAACTCTTTATTTAGTCTTTTATATATATTATTTTTGGGCTCTAAGAGTATTATATATTTCGTTGGGGGCTTGATACTTAATTTAATGATCTTATGTTTATTCAATTTCAGAGAGTTTTATTATATTGGTGAATTAAACACTTATTCTGATTCTATAAGAAGAAGATTAGTGTTTTTAAGTATTTGAATTAGTTTATTAATAATTTCTTCTAGTTATAAAATTGCAAAAAATAGGGAAAGAGTTGGGTTATTTTTATTTTTGGTAGTTGGTCTTATAACGGTTCTTTTAATTACTTTTTACGTCGGTGACTACCTTTTATTTTATTTTTTTTTCGAGGTTTCCCTTATCCCCACATTGCTTATTATTATAGGGTGGGGTTATCAACCAGAACGTCTTCAGGCCGGGGTCTATTTTATATTTTATACTTTAACAGCTTCTTTACCTCTTTTGGTTTCTATTATTTATATTTATTATTGTTACTCAGATTTGAGATTTGGGTTAATATTTATCCACACGTCAGCTAATTTAGTTAATTTTAAATTTTATTTTTGTTTAATAGTAATAAGAGCTTTTTTAGTTAAACTTCCTATATATTTTACACATTTATGGTTACCTAAGGCTCATGTTGAGGCCCCGGTAGCGGGTTCAATGATTTTGGCTGGGGTTTTACTTAAGTTAGGGGGGTATGGATTAATACGATTTTATTCTATTATTTATTTTTATTACAGGATTTTTAATTCTTATTTTATTGGGTTAAGACTTTTTGGTATAATTTATGTGGGGTTCATCTGTTGTCGCTTGAACGATTTTAAAGCTTTAGTTGCTTATTCTTCAGTAGCACATATAGGCATAGTAATTTGTGGGGCTTTAACATTATTTAATTGGGGTTATGAAGGGAGATTAATTATAATAATCGGTCATGGTGTTTCTTCATCAGGTTTATTTTGTATCGTTAATATATATTATGAGCGACTTGGTAGACGAAGTTTTTATATTAACAAAGGACTTTTATTAATTTTACCTATTTTTAGTTTAATAATTTTTATATTAAGAGCTTCCAATATGGCAGCTCCCCCCACTATAAATCTTTTAGCTGAAATTTTTTTAATGGGGAGAATTATAAGATTTGATTTATTGATAGTCTTAGTATTTCCGATTGGATCTTTTTTAGGGGCGGTGTTTACAATTTTTATATTTTCGTATTCTCAGCACGGGAGGATTTATTTTACTAGTTATGGAGTTGGATCTTCTAATTACCGAGAATTACATGTTTTATCTCTTCATATTATTCCGTTAAATTTTATTATTTTAAATCCTTCTTTATTTATAGTATTTTAATCTAGGTAGTTTAAATTAAAATTTTAGTTTGTGGAGCTATAGATGGTTATATCCTCTTGATAATTAAATTATTTTTATCTATTACATATTATGTGGGAGTTGTACTTAGTGTTTTTGGTCTTATGAGAATTTATTATAGTTATTCCTACTATTTTATAACAAAAGTTTTATTTGTGGAATGAGAAATTATAGATTTTGCTTCAGTTTCTATTATTATAACTTTAATTTTTGATTGAATGAGTTTAATGTTTATAGGTTTAGTTTTATTAATTTCTTCTATAGTTATATTCTATAGAACTTTTTATATAGAGGGAGATAAATTTTTTGTGCGGTTTATCTTGTTAGTTTATTTATTTGTTTTATCAATAGTTTTTTTAATCCTTAGCCCCAACTTAATTAGAATCTTATTAGGTTGAGATGGATTAGGGCTAGTTTCTTATTGTCTAGTTATTTACTACCAAAATAATAAATCTGCTAACGCAGGTATAATTACTATTCTTTCTAACCGAATCGGAGACGTAGCAATTTTATTAGGGATTGCGTGGTTATTAAATTACGGAAGATGAAATTTTTATTATTTCCAGTTTATTTTTAATCCAAACGAAAATTTGATATTAATGGGAATAGTGATTTTAGCGGCTATAACTAAAAGAGCCCAAATGCCCTTTTCTGCTTGGCTTCCAGCAGCTATGGCGGCCCCTACTCCAGTTTCAGCTTTAGTTCATTCTTCTACATTAGTTACTGCCGGCGTGTATCTTTTAATTCGATTTAATTATATAATAGGGTGTAATAGATTTTTATTTTATATCGGGGTCTTAACTATATTCATGTCTGGCCTTGGGGCTAATTTAGAAAACGACTTAAAAAAAATTATTGCTTTATCCACCCTTAGTCAATTAGGTTTAATAATAATAACATTGAGACTAGGGTTTTACGAGTTTTCCTTTTTTCATTTAATGACCCATGCTATATTTAAATCATTATTGTTTTTATGCGCGGGGGTTTATATTCATTCTATAGGGGATACTCAAGATATTCGATTTATAGGGTGTTTAAATATTTCTTGTCCTGTTACTTCCTTTTATTTTATAAGAGCTTCTTTAGCTTTATGTGGGTTTCCTTTTTTATCAGGATTTTACTCAAGGGATATAATTTTAGAATTGTTTTTTATGGGCGGGTCTAATTTTTTTATATTATTAGTGGTGTTTGGTGCTACTATATTTACTCTGATATATTCTGTTCGCTTGATATATTTTATTTTTTTTAATAATATAGGCTCCCGAGGTTTACTAAATTTGGCTGAGCATGTTGGTATAATTAGCCCAATAAGCCTTTTGCTTATACTGTCTTTATTTGCAGGTGGTTGAATAAGTGTTAATATATTTCCAGTCTATTTAATTAATCTCCCCATATTTTTAAAAATTATAGTTTTAGTAGGGTTAATATTTTTTTCTTGGCTGATTTTTTTTATAATGGAAAATAAACTACCGGTATTAGGCTCAAGTTATAAAATTTTATTTAACTACATAGGTTCTATATGGTTTCTTCCGTTTCTGTCTAGTATTATATTTATACCATTATTAAAATTGGGGTCTTTTATTTTAAAATATGCTGACCAAGGTTGAATGGAATACGCAGGAGGTCAGGGGGCAATCAATAAGATAGGGTCTTCAGCGTTGAGTTTAGATATTTTAAGAATTTCTAATCTTAAATTTTATTTATTCTTAATTTTTATTTTGATTAGTCTAGTTTTTTTACTTCCTTAATTTAAATAGCTCAAAAAGAGCATCATATTGAAGATATGGGGATGACTCTTGTCTTTAGATAAATGTGCCAGAGTTTTCGATATAATAACTCAAAAATTATAAGGGGTTTGTCCCGTTTACACATTGAAAATGTGTGGTTTTGTCTAAACTAAAATAACCAAAGAAAATAACGGGGTTTAACCGCTAAAATTATAAGTTAGCAGCTTAAATTTGAACCTCTTTTCTCATTAAAAGGGTAAATCTCCTATCTACCATTAACAGTGGTAAGCCTACAATTTGGCTTCTTTTAAAATAAGGGAATAAAATTCCAACCTCCAGGCCGAAACTGACTGCAATGTTTCACTTCTTATTAAAAATAGACTTTATAGTACTTTCTGAATGCAACCCAGATGTTATATTTAACTACAATTCTATTTTCATTCAAGAGCTCCTTGGTTTCATTCATGATATAAGCCAGTGATTAAAATAAATATAAAAAAACAAGCCATTCTGATTACTACTATGGTGTTATTTAATATTATAATAACTGGGATAGGAATAATTAGGGTAATTTCAACGTCGAAAATTAAAAAAATTACTGCGATTAGATAGAATCGAAGAGAAAATGGTAACCGAGCCGATCTTTTAGGGTCAAATCCGCATTCAAATGCTGATGGTTTTTCTCGTTCTATGAGAGATTTTTTTGAAATTGTTGTATTTAATATAATTAAAGCTAGGGGTAGCCCTAGAGATGTAATAATAATAGTGGTAATTATAATTATCCTACCGGATCCTTTTGATTGGAAGTCAAATATACAATATACTATAATTACTAGGGGTAGATAAAGCTTACTTTATCTTCCTCATCAATAAATTCTTATATATAAAAATAGTCATACTACATCTACAAAGTGTCAGTATCATGCAGCCGCCTCAAACCCGAAATGGTGGTTTTTAGAAAATTGATGGGAAATGTGACGTGTAAGACATACTAACAAAAATGTAGTTCCGATGATTACGTGAATACCATGAAACCCGGTTGCTATAAAAAATGTTGAGCCGTACGCTGAGTCTGAAATTGTAAAAGAAGCTTCTCAATATTCTAAAGCTTGGAGGGAGGTAAAATAAACTCCTAGAATTACTGTTATCAGCAGGCCTATTGTTGTTTGAGAGTGGTTATTTTCTATAAGACTATGATGGGCTCAGGTAACTGTTACCCCTGACGATAGAAGAATAATTGTATTTAAAAGAGGTACCTGAAATGGATTAAATGGTAAAATTCCTCTGGGTGGTCATTGTAGTCCGATTTCTATTGAAGGGGATAGTCTTCTATGGAAAAATGATCAGAAAAATGAAAAAAAAAATAAAATCTCAGATGTAATAAATAGAATTATACCCCATCGAAGTCCTATTATTACAATAGATGTGTGAAGACCTTGAAAGGCTCCTTCACGTCTGATGTCTCGTCACCATTGTACACAAGTAACTAATAAAATTAACAAACCAAATAAAAATAGCTTGTTGTCGAATTCTTGAAATCATTTTACAATTCCTGTAGTTATTGTTAAGGCGGCAGTTGCCCCAGTGAGAGGTCACGGGCTTTGATCTACTAGGTGGAATGAATGATTTCTTTTAATTATCATTAGTGTGATGTTACTTCTCTAGCATATAAAGTTGAAAGAACGGCAAATACATACGATTGAATAACGGCTACCGCTGATTCTAGAGTTAATAGTATGATTTGAGTTGCTAGAAGTCCTGCTAAAATAATTCCTGAGGCAGACGCAGTTTGATTTCCTAATAGAGTTATTAGTAGATGTCCGGCAACTATATTTGCTATAAGACGAACTGCCAAAGTTAGAGGTCGAATTACATTTCTAATTGACTCAATTAAAACTATAAATGGCATTAATGCACCTGGGGTGCTTTGCGGAACTAAATGGGCAAATATGTGCTTTGTCTGATTAATTCACCCAAATATTATGAATGTTAATCAAAGAGGTAATCTTAATGTTAGTGTTAAAATTATATGTCTAGATGCTGTAAAAATGTAAGGAAATAGTCCTATAAAATTATTAATTAAAATAAATATAAATAAGGCAATAAAAGGAAGTGTTCTCCCTTGAAAAGATGTATTTCCTAAAAGGGTCTTAAATTCGTAGTGTAATTTTTCTGACATGGCGTTTAACCCAGTAGCAGCTTTGGTAGGGGTTACTCAAAATGTGGGAATAACTACTAAAATAAAGATTAGGGCTCTTACTCAATTTATAGGTATTCTTAAAGAAGAAGATGGGTCAAAAACCGAAAATAAATTAGTTATCATTTTCAGGTTAGGGGAGATTTGGTTTCTGTCTTATTAGCGGGTGTGTAAGTAAATGAAAGATTTATTTTAGAAAAAAATATTTTAGCTATTCTAAAAAGAAATAAAATCGAAAATATAAAAAATAGAATTAATCATCTTAATGGGGCTATTTGAGGGATAAAAAAATACTTTAATAAGTTATTTAGTTTTGACAAAACTATGTTATGTATTAACTAATTTTTATCATTAAAATCACGTGTGAAAGTGATATCTTGCGGTTTAAGAGACCGGCGCTTACTTTCAGCCATTTAATGTAAATTATCTTTTTAATTCATGAAATAAAATTTTTAGTAGTAACTCTTTCAATAACAATTGGTATGAATCTATGGTTAGCCCCACAAATTTCTGAACATTGGCCAAAAAATAATCCAGGTCGGTTTCTGTAGAAGTTTACTTGATTAAGACGTCCTGGTACTGCATATCGTTTAACACCTATTCTTGGTACAGTCCATGAATGTAAAACATCCGCAGCAGAAATTAAAGTTCGAATTTGGGAGTTTATTGGAATTACTGTGCGATTGTCTACGTCCAGTAAGCGAAATATGTTTGGGTTTATTTCGTTTCTTGGGATTATATAAGCATCAAATTCTACATTACAAAAGTCTGAGTATTCATATGATCAATACCATTGGTGGCCAATTGTTTTAATAGTAATATCAGGTTTGTATACTTCATCTATTAAATATAGGAGGCGAATTGAAGGAAGCCCAATAAAAATTAAAATAAATCTAGGGACAATAGTTCAAAATAACTCTAAGTCTTGGGACTCTATTATATATTGATCAATATTTAGGTTAAACACTGTCGACACTAAATTAAAAGATACAATTGTAATTATTAGAATCAAAATAGTTAGTGTGTGATCATGAAAAAAAATTAATTGCTCTAGAAGAGGAGAAGCTGCGTTTTGGAACCCTAAAGAAGCTCATGTGGGGATTTCTAAAAGAATAAGTTATTCATTTACGAAGCTTAAATTCATTGCACTAATCTGCCATTTTAGAAATTAGAAATTAGAGTTAATTCAGAGTATGAATGTTCTGATGGGGGTGTATTTTGAAGTCATTCAATAGACGGAGAATAAATAAAATTAGATATGGCGGGGCGGCTTGAAGTCATAGACTCCCAAATAATAAATCTAAATATAAGGACAGCCACAACAGATGTGTATCTTCCTAATGAGGATACAACATTTCATGTGGTGTATGCATCTGGGTAATCGGAGTATCGACGAGGTATACCGTTTAAACCTAAAAAATGTTGGGGGAAAAAGGTTATATTAACCCCAATAAATATGGTTATAAATTGAATTTTAAGTCATTTGGGATTTAGATTTACCCCTGTAAATAAAGGAAACCAGTGGATTAATCCTCCTATAATAGCGAACACCGCCCCCATAGATAAAACATAGTGGAAGTGGGCTACCACATAATAAGTGTCGTGAAGTACAATATCAATAGATGAATTAGCCAAAATGATTCCTGTCAATCCCCCGACTGTGAATAAGAAAACAAATCCTATGGCTCATATTAAAGCTGGTGTTATAACTAAGGCTCTACCTTGTAAAGTAGCTACCCATCTAAAAATTTTTACTCCTGTGGGTACTGCAATGATTATAGTTGCAGCTGTAAAGTAAGCTCGTGTGTCTACATCTATTCCTACTGTAAATATATGATGGGCTCATACAATAAATCCTAGGAGCCCGATTGCTATTATTGCGTAAATTATTCCTAATTGACCAAATGTTTGTTTTTTACCTCTTTCGAAAGTAATGATGTGTGATACTATCCCAAATCCTGGTAAAATTAGAATATAAACTTCTGGGTGCCCAAAAAATCAAAATAAATGTTGGTATAGAATAGGGTCACCTCCTCCTGCGGGGTCGAAAAAAGATGTATTTAAATTACGATCGGTGAGAAGTATAGTAATAGCCCCTGCTAATACTGGGAGAGAAAGTAAAAGTAAAATTGCGGTTAAAAATACAGATCACACAAATAATGGTGTGCGATCTCATGTTATACCAGACGAACGTATGTTAATAATAGTAGTAATAAAATTTACGGCACCCAGAATTGAAGACGCCCCGGCTAAATGTAGACTAAAAATTGAAAGATCTACTGATGCCCCAGCGTGAGCAATACCGGCAGAAAGAGGGGGGTAAACTGTCCATCCGGTCCCGGCCCCTTTTTCAACTAACCCTCCTGATAATAGTAAAATAAGAGATGGAGGCAGAAGTCAAAAACTTATGTTATTTATTCGGGGGAAAGCTATATCGGGTGCTCCAATTATTAAAGGGATTAGTCAATTACCAAACCCCCCAATTATAATTGGCATAACTATGAAGAAAATTATTACGAAAGCATGCGCGGTCACTATTACGTTGTAAATTTGGTCGTCCCCAATAAATGACCCAGGTTGTCCTAACTCTAAACGGATTAATATTCTAAACGCTGTCCCCACTATGGCTGATCAAACACCAAAAATGAGATATATAGTTCCGATGTCTTTGCGATTTGTTGAATAAAGTCAACGATTCATTAAAGCAAGGTGGCTGATTTTAGGCCTTAAACTGTAAATTTAATTACGAGGTTTCCTCTCTTGTTAAAATTTTATTTTTGATATATTTAGGTCTTATATTCAAAATTATGAAATTTGATTGCAGATCTTAAAGTGGTACAACCTAAGACTTAAAATTTAAGGGGTTAAACTCTTAATTTAAGCTTTGAAGGCTTTTAGTTTTATTAACTTAAAATTTTAAGTTAATAAAACTACATAAGGGATAATTAGATTACCAGCTATTGAGAGATAAAGAAAAATATTTACTAGTGTAAAGTTTTTTGGTTTAATTATTTTAAAGTTATACGTATTTAGGAATAGTCTTCTATAAATCATTTTAAAATAGTAAAATAAAGAAATTAAGGACGACAAGATTAAAATTAAAATAACGTAGACGGGGAAAAAATATAATCTCAATTTAATTGCTAAGAATTTGGCCGAAAATCCTAATAAAGGAGGGAGGCCCCCTAGTGATATAACACTAAAAATTAGTCTAAGTTTAAAAATTTTTCTTCTAAAATTTTTAGAAATATCGGTGAATCTATTTATATTTATTAGATAAAAAGGTATAATTAATGATGTAGAGATTAATGAATAGATTAGATAGTAATTAGCCCAGAAATAGATTGAGATTGATCTTAATATAAGCATTCATCTTGAATGTGCGATCGAAGAATAGGTTAAAATTATTTTAGTGAGGGTTTGGTTTAGTCCCCCCAATGACCCAACCGCGGCCGACACTAGGATAAAAAAGATGGTAGTATTAGATGACGAAAAATATGATATTAACACAAATGGTGCAATTTTTTGCCAAATTAAAACAATGGCACAATGTATTCAAGGTAATTTAATTATAATTTGAGGGAACCAAAAATGGAATGGGGCCATACCCGCCTTAGTGGCTATAGCTATAAAAATTACAGGGTTTATTATAGAATTGAAATTTATTGCTATATTCAGAGGTTCGGCAGAAGCAAAAAAGATTAAAAATACAGAAGCTATAGCTTGCACAAGAAAGTATTTAATGGCAGCTTCTGTAGTAGAATTATTTAGGTTACTTAAAATTAAAGGAATAAATCTTATTAAGTTAATCTCAAGTCCTAATCAGCAAGTGAATCAAGAGTTAGCGGAAACCGCTATTACGGTACCCACTACTAAAAAAATAAAAAAAGTTATTTGATAATTTTTAATTAACATTAAAAAGAAAGAGATTTTTTACTCTTATATAAGGGGTATGAACCCTTTAGCTTTAATTAGCTTATCTTTTTAATTAAAAAATTGCGAGTTAATTTAAAGGAATATTAAATTTTGATTTTAAAAGAGTTGGTGTAATTCTAGCACTCGCACAAAATAATGGTAAAAATACATGATCTATTCTATCAAAATAGCCCTTTTGTCAGGCACATTATT